TAAAAAGATAAATATAAATTTTGGTTTAAGTATATAATAAAAAATTTTAAAAAAATTATTTAAAAGATTAAAAATTATGGTCTGGAAAAATTTTTTAGTATAAAAATTTTGAAAAAATTATTTAAAAAATTAAAAATTATGGTTTAGAAAAATTTTTTAGTATAAAAATTTTGAAAAAATTATTTAAAAAATTAAAAATTATGGTCTAGAAAAATTTTTTAGTATAAAAATTTTGAAAAAATTATTTAAAAAATTAAAAATTATGGTTTAGAAAAATTTTTTAGTATAAAAATTTAAAAAAAATTATTTAAAAAATTAAAAATTATGGTCTGGAAAAATTTTTTAGTATAAAAACTAATTTTTTTAAATTTTTTTAAAGTTTTTTAACTTTAATATTTAAGTAAAATTTATATATAATTAAATTTTTGTATATTATTATAAAAATTAAAAATTTGATTAATTATAATATAAAATATTTTAATATTAAAAATTAAAGAAATTTAGATTTAGAAATTAATAAATTAATAAAATTTGTGCCAGCAATTGCGGTTAAACAAATGATTTATAAATATTTTTTTATTTTAATTAATATTAATATTATATAAAATTAAAATTTAATTTATTAGGTAAAATTTTAAATTAAAAAATTTTTATATTAAATAATATATGAAATTGATAAAATAATAAAAAAACTAGGATTAGATACCCTATTATTATTAAAATAAGTGAAATAATAAGTATTATTAGTTAATTCTATAAATTTAAAAAAGTTGGCAGTATTTTAATCTATTTAGAGGAATTTGTTAATTAATTTGATAATCCACAAATAAATTTACTTAAATTATTTAATTTGTATATTGTTGTTATAAAAATTTATTTAAAAATTTAAAATTTAAATATTTGAAATATATATTTATATCAAATCATAATGCAGTTTATATTTAAGATTATAATGAATTATAATAAATAAATTTTTGAATTAAAAATTGAATATAAATTTTTATGAAATTAGATTTAAATGTAATTTTATATTAATTTGATAAAATGATTTAGTTTTAAAATATGTACATATTGCCCGTCATTTTCATATTATATTGAAACAAGTCGTAACAAAGTAGAATTACTGGAAAGTGTTTCTAGAATGATCAAACTTGAACTTGATAAAAAGTATTTCTTTTACATTGAAAAATTTAAGTGTGATTCTTAAAGTTTGAAAAATTTAATAAAGATTTAATTTTTTAAGAATAATTAAAATATTATTAATTTAATAAATTTTAGTATAATAATTTAAAAAATATAATTATTTATAATTGAATAGTATAGTAATAGAAAATTGAAATAATTTGAAAATAAAATATTTTAAAAGTAAATTTTAATTATTGTATCTTTTGTATCAGAGATTATTAAAAATTTAATTTAATAAAAATTAATCTCAAAATTTAAAGATTTAATTAAATATTATAATTAATGTAATATTATTATATTAAATATTTAGTTAGAAATGAAATGTTAATCGTTTTAAATTATATTTAGTTTTTTTAGAAATAAATTTAATTTATTTATTTTAAAGAAATGTATATATATATATAGATTATTTTTTAAATAAAAATTTTTAATGGGATAATCTTTTAAAAATTATTTGAATATTAAAATATTTATTTAATTTAAATAAAATTTATATAAATAGGATTTTTATTTAATTTTTATTTTTTATAAATAATTTTATTTTATTATATTTTAATTATTAATTATCAATAAAAATTTATAAAATTGTTTATTTAAATTTATAAAATAAATTAATAATAATAATATTAGTATATAAAATTATACATATTTATTTAAATTTATATAATTAAATATAGATAATTAAAAATAATTCGGCAATTTTTATATTCGCTTGTTTATCAAAAACATGTCTTTTTGTTTAATAATTTAAAGTCTAATCTGCTCACTGAAATTAAATTTAAAGAGCCGCAATTAATTGTGCAAAGGTAGCATAATCATTAGTTTTTTAATTGAAAACTAGAATGAATGATTGGACGAAATATATTCTGTTTCTTAATTAATAAATAAAATTTATTTTTTTAATAAAAAAATTAAAATAATTTTAAAAGACGAGAAGACCCTATAAATCTTTATATTAATATATATTTATGCAAAAATTTATAAATATAATTAATATTTTGTTGGGGTGATAAAAAAATTAAATTAACTTTTTATTGTTTAATCATTAATTAATGATTTATTTTAAAATAATTTATTAATTATAAATTTAAATTAAGATACTTTAGGGATAACAGCGTAATTTTAATTTTTAGTTCTTATAAAAATTAAAGATTGCGACCTCGATGTTGGATTAAAATTAATATTAAATGAAGATGTTTAATAATTAGGTCTGTTCGACCTTTAAAATTTTACATGATCTGAGTTCAGACCGGTGTAAGCCAGGTTGGTTTCTATCTTTAAATTTTTTAAGTTAATTAGTACGAAAGGATTATTAATTTTATAAATTATTATAATTTTAAAAGATTAATATTAATTGATTTTAATTATACTATTTTGGCAGAAAAATGTTTTAAATTTAGAATTTAAATATATATAAATTATTTATATAAATAGTAATAAATTTTTTAGAGGTTTTATTGTCTATAATTAATATAATTATTTTAATAGTGGTAGTTTTAGTAAGAGTAGCTTTTTTTACATTATTAGAACGAAAAGTTTTAGGTTATATTCAAATTCGTAAAGGACCTAATAAGGTTGGATTCAAGGGATTAGTTCAACCTTTTAATGATGCTATTAAATTATTTAATAAAGAATTTTTAATTCCTTTTATAAGAAATTATATTATTTTTATTATTAGACCAATTTTTATATTATTTTTAAGATTAATTTCATGAATGTTATTACCATATTTAGAAATATTATTTCATTTTAATTTAGGAATAATTTTTTTATTAAGAGTTTTAAGATTAAGAGTTTATTTTATATTATTAAGAGGGTGATCTTCAAATTCTAATTATAGATTATTGGGAAGATTACGTGGGATTGCTCAAGTTATTTCATATGAAGTTACTTTAGCTTTAATAATTTTATCAGTAGTATTTTTAATTATAAATTATAATTTTATAAGTTTTTATTTATATCAAAAGTATATTTGATTTTTAATTATTTTATTACCATTATCTTTATGTTTAATTTCTGTGATATTAGCTGAAACTAATCGATCTCCATTTGATTTTGCTGAAGGAGAAAGAGAATTAGTTTCAGGATTTAATGTTGATTATAGAAGAGGGGGATTTGCTTTAATTTTTATATCTGAATATTCAAGAATTTTATTTATAGGTATAATTTTTAGAATTTTTATAATGGGATCAAATACTTATAGAATTATATTTTATATTAAATTAATATTAATTTCTTGAATTTTTATTTGGGTTCGAGGTACTTTACCTCGTTATCGATATGATAAATTAATGAGTTTATCTTGAAAAATTTATTTACCAATTTCTTTAAATTATTTATTTTTTTTTTTGGGTTTACATTTATTTTTATGTAATAATTTTAGTATAAATTAATAGAATTTATTATTCTTTTTTAAGTTTTCAAAACAAATGCTTATAAACAAGCTCATTAATTATAAGTTATTTATTAAATCTCAAAATTTTTTAAAAAGAGGGTTAATAAAAAAATATATGAAATATATAATAGTAAAAATTTGTCTAGCTTGAATAAATGGGGGTTCAACATGACATGCTCCTAATCATGTTAAAATAAAAAATGTTATAATAAAATTTCAGAAAAAAATTTTGTTAAGAGGATAAAATTGAATTCCTTTAATTAATGAATTAAAAGTAAAAGGTATAATAAATAGAATTATAATAGATATTAAAAGAGCAATGACTCCTCCTAATTTATTAGGAATTGATCGTAAAATTGCATAAGCAAAAAGGAAATATCATTCTGGTTGAATATGAATTGGTGTAACTATTGGATTTGCTGGGATAAAATTATCTGGGTCTCCTAATATAAATGGATATCATAGAGTTAATATAATTAGTGAAATTGTTATTAATAAAAATCCTATAATATCTTTTCAAGTAAAATATGGGTGAAATGGAATTTTATCTGTATGATTTCTTATTCTTAAAGGATTGCTTGATCCAGTAGAATGAAGAAAAATTAAATGAATTAAGGTTATTGCTAAAATAATAAAAGGTAGAATAAAATGAAATATAAAAAATCGATTTAAGGTAGCATTTCTAATAGCAAATCTTCCTCAAATTCATTGGACTAATATATTTCCAATATATGGAATAGTTGATATTAAGTTAGTAATTACGGTTGCTCCTCAAAATGATATTTGTCCTCAAGGTAAAACATATCCTATAAAAGCTGTTATTATTGTTAATAATAAAATAATAATTCCAATAAATCAAGTAGGAATAAACATAAATGATTCATAATAAATGTTTCGACCAACATGTATATAAATTAAAAGGAAAAAAAAAGAAGCTCCATTACAATGAATTATACGAATTAATCACCCATAATTTACATTTCGATAAATATAATTTACTCTATAATATGCGAGTTGAATGTTTGGGGTATAATATATTGTTAAGAATAATCCAGTCAAGATTTGAATAATTAAAATTAATCCTAATAAAGATCCCATATTTCATATATAAGAAATATTTCTTGGCGTAGGTAATTTAACAAGTGAATTATTAATAATTGATAAAATAGGATGTGTTTTTTTTAATGGTATATAAATATTTATTGTCATTAATAATTTTTTCGTAGGGGACCATAATAAAAATTAGTAATTTTAACACATACAATTAATACAAATAATAAATAATTTATTAATATAACTGAAATTATTATAGAATTTTTATTATATAATTTATTTAATTCATTATTATTTTCATATTCATAATTTAATATTCAAAAATAAGAATTAAATTTATTAATTTCAATATTATCAAAGATTTGTATATGATAATTTTTTATGATTATAATTGTTAATATTATTAATATAATTATAATTATTATAAATAATATTTTTTTAAAATTAAATTGATAAAATTTATTTCTATTTAGACTAGAAATATAAATAAATAAAATTAATAATCCTCCAATGAAAATTAAAAACATAATAAAAGAAAATCAAAATGATTTATTTATAGTTCCCAATATTATACAAATTAGTAAAGAAATTAAAATTAAATTTATTACTATGGTGAGGGGTTGGTAAATTTGAAGATTTATGGTTGTAAAAAAAATTAAAATTGAATATATAATTTTTATAATTATTTCAAAGAATAGTTTAATTAAAATAATAATTTTGGAGATTATAGATGAATTGATAAATTTTTCTTTGAAATTTTAAATAATATTTATGTTATATATTTGATATACAAAATCAATGTTTTCTTTAAACTATTAAAACTTAATGAAAATTTTTATTATATTATTAATTTATATTTTTATATTAGCTAATTATATTTTTTGTATAAATTATAAACATTTATTGATTATATTATTAATGTTAGAATTAATATCTATAAGAATTTTTTTTTTATTTTATATTGGGTTAATAATAATAAATTTAAATTTATATTTTTTAATATTATTTTTATTAGTAATTGTTTGTGAAGGAGTTTTAGGAATTTCAATTTTAGTTTATATAATTCGCATATATGGTAATGATTATTATATAATTTATTCTTTTTTATAATGATAAAATTAATTATTTATTTATTATTTTTATTTTTAATTATATTTTATATAAATAATTTTTGATTAGTTCAATTAATAATTTTTTTTATAGTTATTTTATTAGTTAAAGTTTCATTAAATATATATATAATAGGAAGTTTATATTATTTTATAGGATTAGATTTAATTTCTTATGGTTTAATTGCTTTAAGAATTTGAATTATTGGTTTAATATTTATATCAAGTATAATGATTTATATAAATAATATATATTTAAATTTTTTTATTTTAAATATATTAGTTTTATTATTTTTTTTAATTTGTACTTTTTGTTCATTAAATTTATTTATATTTTATTTATTTTTTGAAAGATCATTAATTCCTATTTTAATAATAATTTTAGGTTGAGGATATCAGTCAGAACGAATTCAAGCTGGAATATATATATTGTTTTATACATTATTGGTATCATTGCCTATATTATTAGGAATTTTTTATATTTATAGTTTTAATAAAAGTTTAATGTTTTATTTTATAATGAATTTAAATATTAATAATTTTTTATTATTAATAGTAATGTTATTAGCTTTTTTAATTAAAATACCTATAGTATTTTTTCATTTATGATTACCTAAAGCTCATGTTGAAGCACCTATTTTTGGGTCTATAATTTTAGCGGCTATTATGTTGAAATTAGGGGGGTATGGAATTATTCGAATTTTAATAATATTTCAAGAATTAATTTTTAATTGAGGATTTTTTTTAATTAGATTAAGAATTTTAGGGGGAATTTTTGTTAGTTTAATTTGTATTCATCAAGTTGATATTAAATCTTTAATTGCATATTCTTCAGTTGTTCATATGAGAATTGTTTTAGGGGGTTGTTTTGTTTTAAGAATAAGAGGTCTTTCAGGGGTTTATGTTATTTTAATTGGTCATGGATTTTGTTCATCTGGTTTATTTTGTTTATTAAATATTAATTATGAGCGTACTCATTCTCGAAGATTATTAATTAATAAGGGAATATTATTATTATTACCATCATTGAGATTATGATGATTTTTATTATTGAGTTCTAATATATCTGCTCCTTTATCTTTAAATTTATTAGGAGAAATTAATTTAATAAATAGTTTAATTTCTTGATCAAGTTTTATAATATTTAGATTAATAATTTTTTTTTTTTTTTCAGTTTTATACAGTTTGTATTTATTTATTTTTAGTCAACATGGTTTATTTTTTAATTTTTTAAATAATTTTAATGGGATTTATTTACGTGAATATTTATTATTATTTTTACATTGAATTCCGTTAAATTTATTTTTTTTAAAAATGGATTTATTTATAACTTGAATTTAAATTAAAATTTAAATAGTTTAAAATAAAACATTGATTTGTGGAATCAAAAATATATTTATTATATTTTAAATAATATATTTAAATTTATGTTTATATTTTATTAGATTTTTTTTTTTATTAATTTTAGGGGTTATTATTTTTATACTTTCATTATTTTTATTAAAAAATGATTTAGTTTATTTTTTGGAGTGAAAATTATTTTCTATTAATTCATTAGAATTTGTTTATATTTTAATATTTGATTATATTTCAATGTTTTTTTTAAGTTGTGTATTTTTTATTTCTTCAATAGTAATTTATTATAGAATTAGATATATAAGTAGAGATATTTATAAAAATCGATTTTTATTATTAGTATTATTATTTATTATTTCTATAATAATAATAATTTTAAGTCCTAATATATTAAGAATTTTGTTAGGATGAGATGGATTAGGGTTGGTTTCTTTTTGTTTAGTAATTTATTATCAAAATGTAAAATCTTATAATGCAGGAATATTGACTGTTCTTTCAAATCGAATTGGTGATATTATAATTTTATTATCAATTTCTTGATTATTAAATTTTAGTTCATGAAATTTATATTTTTATATAAGATATTTAAGTTATGATAAAAATATAATTTTAATTTCTTTATTAATTATTTTAGCTGCAATAACTAAAAGAGCTCAAATTCCTTTTTCTGCTTGACTTCCAGCAGCAATAGCTGCTCCTACGCCTGTTTCAGCTTTAGTTCATTCATCAACATTAGTTACTGCAGGAGTTTATTTAATAATTCGATTTTCTATATTTATAAGATTTAGAATATTAAAGATATTATTAATTTTGAGTTGTTTGACTATATTTATATCGGGATTGAGAGCTAATTATGAATATGATTTAAAAAAAATTATTGCTCTATCAACTTTAAGTCAATTAGGATTAATAATAAGAATTTTAAGTATTGGATTTAATTATTTAGCTTATTTTCATTTATTAACTCATGCTTTTTTTAAAGCTTTATTATTTTTATGTGCGGGATGTTTAATTCACAGATTTAATGATAATCAAGATATTCGATTTATAGGGAATAATAAATATATACCTTTAATTTTTAGAAGATTTTTAATTTCTAATTTATCTTTGTGTGGCATACCTTTTTTATCAGGATTTTATTCTAAGGATTTAATTTTGGAGATATTAAGAATATCAAATTTGAATTTAATAATTTATTTTTTATTTTATTTTTCAGTTGGATTAACTGTTAGTTATTCTTTACGTTTAATATGATTTTTAAATTTTATTAATAAAAATTTTTTTAGTTTAAGTAATTTACATAGAGAAGATTATATTATAATAAAAAGTATTTGAGTATTAATATTTTTTAGAATTTTTTTTGGTTCAATTTTATTTTGATTTATATTTTTAAATTTGGATTTAATTTTTTTAGGAAGAAATATAATATTATTAGTGAATTGAGTAATTTTATTAGGTTTATTATTAGGAATTTTAATTTCTTTAAATTTTTTAAAATATTCTTTAATTATAAAAATTTTAATGAAATCTTATTTTATAAATTATATATGATTTATAAGATTTTTAAGAATTTTTTTATTAAATTATTATATTTTAATAGTAAGAAAAAGTATTAAGAAAATTTTAGATTTTGGTTGATTGGAATATTTAATTGTTTTAAATATTAATAAAAATTTAAATTTTTATATAAATATTTTTCAGGTTATTCAATTAAATTTTTTAAAAAATTTTATTATAATATTTGTTTTTTTTATTTATATATTATATATTATAATATTAATTTAATAAACTTAAATAACTTATATAGAGTGTTATATTGAAGATATAAAAGAAATAAATTTATTTTTAAGTATATTTATAAAAATATAATTTTTATTTTACAATGAAAATGTAATGTTTTTAATAAACTATATAAATAGAAATAATAATGATTTTAATCACTTTATTTAAGTTAGCAGCTTAATTTATTTATTTCTTTAATTGGAAATTAAATTTCAATTTTATTATTAACAGTAATATACCTCTTTTTGGTTTCAATTAATTAAATAAGGAAATTTTTTTTTCTGAAATTAGGTCGAAACTAATTATTATTCTTATTTTAAGATTAATAAGAAATTTATATTTTTTGATTGCAATTCAAATATTTTTGTTAAATTATAATCCTAAGGTTTAATTTGTTCAATTAAGTATTTTTTGATTTCATTCATAATATAATCCTATAATGACAATAATTAAAAATAATAAACAAGATATGAATCAATATTTAATATTACAGAAATTTCATGTTAAAATTATTGGAATAATAAGGGTAATTTCAACATCAAAAATTAAAAATATAATTGTAATTAAAAAAAAATGAAGGGAGAATGGTAATCGAGCAGATATTTTTATATTAAATCCACATTCAAATGGTGAATTTTTTTCAATTAAATAATTTTTTTTTTTTGAAATAAAAAATGTGATAATTATTAAAATAATTGAAATTACATAAAAAATTGAAATTATTATTGTTATATTTATAATTATTTACATTAAATTTAATCTTTTTGATTGGAAATCAAATATACTAATATTTATATATTATGTAAATTTAATAGGTTGATAATTTAAAATTAAATAAAATTAAGGTTTTTATTAATATGATCATCAATATACAGAAATATACAAGAATAATCAAACAATATCTACAAAATGTCAATATCATGCTGCAGCTTCAAAACCATAATGATGATTAGATGAAAAATGTTGTGAAATTATACGAAATCAACATATTAATAAAAATAATGATCCGATAATTACATGAAGTCCATGAAATCCAGTTGCAATAAAGAATACAGATCCATAAACTCTATCAGCCATAGAAAATGATGCTTCATAATATTCATATGCTTGAAGTAGGGTAAAATATGTTCCTAGTATAATAGTAATGAATAAATTTTTAATTCTTTGTGATAAGTTATTATTAAGAATTCTGTGATGGGCTCATGATACAGAAATTCCAGAAGATAATAAAATGATTGTATTTAAAAGGGGAATTTGGAAGGGATTAAAAGATAAAATATTAATGGGGGGTCAGTATAATCCAATATCTAAAGTTGGGGATAGTCTAGAATGAAAAAATGTTCAAAAAAAAGAAATAAAAAAAAAGATTTCAGAAATAATAAATAAAATTATTCCTATTTTTATTCCTATTAAAACTTTAATTGTATGGAGTCCTTGATAAGTTCTTTCTCGAGTTACGTCACGTCATCATTGATATCTTGAAATAACTATAAATAAAAATCCAATTATTAAAAGATTAAGAAGATTATTATGGAATCAGTTAATTATTCCTGATATAATAATTATTGCTCTTAAAGCTCTAGTCAGAGGTCAGGGTCTATAATTAACTAAATGAAATGGATGATTAGAATGTATTGACATTAATTTACTTCATTAGAATATAGGGTATTTAGAATAGAAAATACGTATGCTTGAATTACTGTGACTGCTGATTCTAGAATAAGAAGAATAATTTGGGAGAAAATTAAAATTATTAATAATGAATTTATAATTAATATACCTGTATTTCTTATTAATGTAATTAGTAAATGACCAGCAATTATATTTGCTATTAATCGAATAGCTAAGGTTATTGGACGAATTAAAATTCTAATTGATTCAATAATTACTATAAATGATATTAATATAGTAGGAGTTCCTTGAGGAATTATATGAGCTAGTATATGTTGAGTATTATTAATTCATCCATAAATAATATAAGTTATTCATAAAGAAATAGCTAATGTTAGGGTTAGTGTTATATGTCTGGTTCTTGTAAAAATATAGGATAATAGACCTAAAGAATTATTAAAAAGAATAAATGTGAATAATGAAATGAATATAATAGTTCTACCATTAAATGATAATATTCCTCTTAGAGTTTTAAATTCTTTGTGGAGAAACAGTAAAATATTTGATCAAAATATTATTATTCGATTAGGGATTATTCAAAAATATAAAGGTAATATTAATAAACCTAGAATTGTTCTTATTCAATTAAATGAAAAATTTATAATATTTGTTGAGGGGTCAAAAATAGAGAAAAGATTTATTATCATATTCAATTTATTTTATTAGAAATATTGAATGATATATTTTTATTTAATAATATATTAGGATTATTATTAATGTGAATATAATAATTTATAATAAAAAAAATTATAAAAATAATTAAGATAAATATATATAATAAGATTCAATTTAAGGGTATTATTTGAGGAATATAAGAATATTATTTTATAATAATTTAAATATGACATATTTATGTTATGAAATTTAACTAATTCTTATTAATAAATTTTTCATTAGAAGTATTAGTTATTTACTATTTTTGGTTTAAGAGACCATATCTTACTTTAGTTATCTAATGATTATTTATGGAAGTATATTTTAGTAATTTTTAATTCAATTAATAAATATATTTATAGAAATTCTTTCAATTATAATTGGTATAAATCTATGATTTATACCACAAATTTCTGAGCATTGACCAAAAAAAATTCCTGGTTGATTTATGAAAAAATTTATTTGATTGATTCGGCCAGGGATGGCATCTCTTTTTAAACCTAAATTAGGAATAGTTCAAGAATGAATAACATCTGAAGATGTGGCAATTAATCGAATTTGAGTTTTCATGGGGAGAATAATTTGATTATCAACTTCTAATAGACGGAATTGATTATTAGATAAAGAGTTAGTTGGAATTAAATATGAATTAAAATTAATATCTTTAAAATCAGAATATTCGTAGGATCAATATCATTGATGGCCAATTGTTTTTAAAGTAATTGAAGGTTTATTAATTTCATCAATTATATATAATAATTTTAAGGAGGGTAAAGCAATGAAAATTAAAATTATTGAAGGTAAAATTGTTCAAATTAATTCAATTATTTGATTTTCTAAAAGAAATCGGTTAGTTATTTTATTTATTATAATATTAATTATAATATAGGAAACAAATATAATAATTATAATTAAAATTAATAATGAATGATCATGGAAGAAAATTAATTGTTCTATGATAGGGGATGTTCTATTTTGAAAATTTAAAGTTATTCATGATTTAATTTCTAAAAAAAGAAGAATTCTTTATAATTGATGCTTAAAATCAATGCATATATTTCTGCCATATTAGAAATAGGAAATTAAAGGAAGTTCATTATATGAATGTTCATGAGGGGGGAATGAATGAATTCATTCAATATTTGTATTAGTGTGATTGGAAATTATAATTTGGCGTTGATTAATAAATCTTTCTCAGACAATAAATAATATTAATAAAATAGCAATTATAGAGATTATTGATCCTATTGATGAAATTATATTTCAGGATAAATATGCATCTGGGAAATCTGAATATCGACGAGGTATCCCAGATAGTCCTAAAAAATGTTGGGGGAAAAATGTTAAATTAACTCCTAAAAATATAATGAAAAATTGAATTTTTAGTATTTTAGAATTTATTGAAAGTCCTGTTATTAATGAATATCAATGATTGAATCCTCTTATAATTGCGAATACAGCTCCTATTGATAAAACATAGTGAAAATGGGCTACTACATAATATGTATCATGGAGTATAATATCAATTGATGAATTTGCTAGAATAATTCCAGTTAATCCTCCTACTGTAAATAAAAAAATAAATCCAAGTCTTCAAAGGAGACTAGGAGAAAAAGACATTTTAGTTCCATAAATTGTAGCAAGTCATCTAAAAATTTTAATTCCTGTTGGAATAGCAATAATTATAGTTGCTGAAGTAAAATATGCTCGTGTATCTACATCTATACCAACAGTGAATATATGATGAGCTCATACAATAAACCCTAAGAATCCAATTGTTAATATAGCATAGATTATTCCTAATGATCCGAATGTTTCTTTTTTTCCTCTTTCATATGAAATTACATGAGAAATTATTCCAAATCCTGGTAAAATTAAAATATATACTTCTGGGTGTCCAAAAAATCAAAATAAATGTTGATATAAAATAGGGTCTCCCCCACCTGCTGGGTCAAAAAATGATGTATTTAAATTTCGATCTGTTAAAAGTATAGTAATAGCACCTGCTAGTACAGGTAATGAAAGAAGTAATAAAATTGCTGTAATAAGAACTGATCAAGCAAATAAAGGTATTCGGTCATAGGATATTCCTAAAGAACGTATATTTATTATTGTTGTAATAAAATTAATAGCCCCTAAAATTGATGAAATTCCAGCTAAATGTAATGAAAAAATTGATAAATCTACTGATGATCCGGTATGAGCTAAATTTCTAGATAATGGTGGATAAACTGTTCATCCTGTTCCTGTTCCTCTTTCAACTATTCTTCTAAATAATAATAAATTTAAAGAAGGGGGTAGTAGTCAAAATCTTATATTATTTATTCGAGGAAATGCTATATCTGGGGCCCCTAATATTAATGGAACCAATCAATTTCCGAATCCTCCAATTATAATTGGTATGACTATAAAAAAAATTATAATAAAAGCATGAGCTGTTACAAGAACGTTATAAATTTGATCATTTTTAATTAAAGAGTCAGGAGTTCTTAATTCAATTCGAATTAATAATCTTAAAGATGATCCGATTATTCCTGCTCAAAGTCCAAATAAAAAGTATAATGTTCCAATATCTTTATGATTAGTTGAAAATAATCATTTATTCAAGTAAAATGGCTGAATTTAAGGCGATAAATTGTAAATTTATTTATAAATGAGAAATTTTTTTACTAAACTTTATATTCAATATAATAAATGATATTAAAATGCAATTTTAAAGTAGTAATTTTTTACTAAAGTTTAAAAAGATTTTTTATTTATAATTTTGAAAATTATTAGTTTAAATTTAACTTAAAACTTTAATTTATTATAAAAATTAATGAAATTATAATTAATCAAAGTATATTAATTAAAGAATATCTATATATAAGAAAATTATTATGATTATAGTTATTATTAAATTTAACTTCATAATTAATAATTAAAAATGATGTAAAAGTAATACGAATATAAATAAATATATTGATTAATGAAGTTATAATTAAAATTGAAGTGATTAGAATATTATTATTATTAATTAATAAATTAATTACTAATAATTTAGGTAAAAATCCTAAAAATGGGGGTAATCCACTTAATGATAAAAAATTTATTATAATTAATATTTTATAATAATAAAAATTTTTGATTATATAAATTTCTATAATTGTATGTAAATTTGATATATTAAATCTTGATATAATAATATAATTAAGAATTATATATAATATTAAATATAAAAGTCATAAATTTATGTTAATTATTATAGAAGATAATATTCATCTTATATGATTAATTGATGAGAATCTTATTAATAATTTTAAATTATTTTGATTTAATCTTATTAAAGATCTGATAATAGAGGATAAAATAATTGAAATAATAATAATATTATAAATTATACAATATGATAATGTAATTATAGGAATAATTTTTTGTCATGTAGATAAAATAAAACAATTTAATCATGATAGATTTTTTATAGTAATTGGGAATCAATGATAAAAGGGTGCTATTCCTATTTTTATTAATAAGGAAATATTTAAAATTATTGATGAGATTATTAAAGTTTGATTAAATCATTTGAATTGAATTATTTTTAATAAAATAATAAATAAAAAATTTATTGAGGCAATTGCTTGTATAATAAAATAGGTAATTATTCTTTTTCTTGATATTAAATTATTAATTTTTAATATTAAAGGAATAAATCTTATTATATTGATTTCTATTGATATTCAAATATTAATTCATGAATTTGAAGATGTTGCGTAAAGGGTAGTTATAATAAGAATTATAAAAAATATAAATTTATTATATTTTAAATTTTTATTAATTTAAAAAAAAAGGATTAAAACCAATATAAATGAGGTATGAACTCATTAGCTTTGTTTAGCTTATTTTTTATATTTTAGTGTAATGAAGCACGAAAATTTTTGAAATTTTTAGTTTTAGTTTAATTCTAAAAAATATAATAATAAAGGTAAAATATATTACTTAATTTATTCTATCAAAATAATCCTTTAATCAGGCACTTTATT